ATATTTTTTACACATGTCGAAGTGATGGCAACCAAAGAATAGCTTTTACGTATCCATCCAGTTTGTCAACTTTTTTGGAAATGATACAAAGAAAAATGACTTTGTACACAAATACAATGGAAAATCACTATTGATACAAAAGATAAATACGATAAAGAAATATTGATACAAAAGATAAATAGAAGAAAAGATAATAAGAGATACGCCCTCCTCCTACATATTTTATGCCCTCTCCTACAAAGAAACTCGTAATACCAACGCCATTCGTAATTCCATCAATTACTCGTCTATCAAAAAAATGAGTTAATTCAGCTAATCCTCTTAGACCCTTAGTAAAGGATGTTGCATAAAAAGCATCTATGTAACCACGATTATATGACCAACTATATATTATATTTATTAGTTTGTCTCCCCAAATGCGCGTCTGACCCTTTTTTAAAAATGCATTTTTAAAATTAAAATTTTGTAAAGATGAATAAAGGGGCTTATATAAAAGGGACGCTATAAGTATTCCAAAACATGCTATACTGACTGAAAAAATAGCATTTGCCAAAAATTCATACCAATCCACCGAATCAGTCAAATTTTTATGTAAAAGATTTATAGACGGGGTTAACCATTTTGATAATATATCCAAACCCATTCCTTCTTGATTCAAGGGAAGTGCCAGGGATCCCACGAACAAGGTAAATAGAACCAATACAAGCAAAGAAAATAACATAGTATTATCTGATTCATGGGGATAGAAAAAACTTTTTTTTTTACAAGTTTTTAAATGAATAATAAAAGGTTGGTTGATGGTTTTTACCATATTATCAATTTGGTTTTGGGATGCCGTCTTAGAAAAAAAAGAAGCCTTCTCATTATTATTCATTATTAATAAACTTATATATATATATTTTTTTTTTAAGCCTTCTTTTCCCCATAGAGATACTGAATAAAACGGACTCATTCCCATTTGTTTTCCACTGTAATTTTGAAAATGAGTATTTAAATGCCCTTCAAAAGTAAGTAAATAAATTCGAAACATATAAAATGCAGTTAACCCGGCTGTGGAACAAGCTATTATTCCGAAAAGTGGTGAATACAACCAAGTATCATTAAGAATTTCATCTTTGGACCAAAAACAAGCAAGTGGTGGAATACCACAAAGAGAAAGTGTACCTAATAAAAAAGCTGTTTTTGTAATTGGGACATGTTTTGTTAAACCGCCCATAAGAACCATATTCTGACTTTTATCTGGCGAATATCCAACAATAGCTTCCATTGAATGAATAATTGATCCAGATCCTAAAAACAATAATGCTTTAGAGTAAGCATGGGTAATCAAATGAAATAAAGCAGCTCGATATGACCCCATACCTAAAGCTAACATCATATAACCCAATTGAGACATTGTAGAATAGGCTAAACTTCTCTTAATATCTGTTTGAGCAAGAGCCAAAGTAGCTCCTAATAGTACTGTTATTATACTTATTAAAGATATTAAAGTCATTATGTAGGGTATTCCTATGAAAAGAGGAAGAAGACGAGCGACAAGAAAAATGCCCGCTGCTACCATCGTAGCAGCATGAATCAGAGCCGAAATAGGGGTAGGCCCTTCCATGGCATCAGGTAACCATACATGAAGGGGGAATTGTGCCGATTTAGCAATTGCACCGGAAAATACTAGAAAAACGCATAAATTATAAACTAAAAAAGTAAACGCATTATCATTATTATAACTTAAGTTATTGAATATTTCAAACAAATCCTGAAATTCAAAACTACCTGTTATCCAATAAAGACCTAAGATTCCTAAAAATAAACCAAAATCTCCTATACGATTAGTTACAAAAGCTTTTTGACAAGCATTTGCAGCAATAGGTCGTGTGAACCAAAAACCTATTAATAGATATGAGCACATTCCAACTAATTCCCAAAAAATATAAATTTGTATCAAATTTGAACTCGTAACTAATCCCAGCATGGAAGTATTGAAAAAACTCATATAAGCAAAAAATCTTAAATATCCTTGATCATGAGACATATAATTATCACTATAAATCAAAACCAGAATTCCAACAGTAGTAATTAATATTAACATAATAGAAGTAAGTGGGTCGATCAAGTGGCCGAACTCTAAAGAAAAATCATTATTAATAGTCCAAGACCCTACATATTGATATATGAAATTGCTATTTATTTGCTGAATAGCCAGATCCGCAGAACAAATCATAACTATACTTAATAATAAAACACTAGGAAAAGCCCACATGCGACGAAGATTTTTTGTTGCCGTCGGAAAAAGGAGAAGCCCGACTCCGATTAAGACAGGAACTGGAAGTGGAACGAAAGGTATGATCCATGCATATGGATATGTATGTTCCATAAAAAAACCTTTTTCATTTTTAATTAATTCTTTCCGATTCACCGGATCTTCTCTCTTTCGCAAAAAAAAGTAAATATATATAGATTAGAGATGCAAGACCAAAATTTAATCTTCTTAAGTAGTCTGATTCTTTACCAAATCGTTCAAATCAACAAATCAAGAAGTTACAACTGGTTAAATGATATCACGCAAAGTGAATAGTTATTTATTAAGTAATATATTTATATATTTAAAGCTAGTTCGGGAGATCCAGAAAAATTTTTAACTTTAACCAATTTTATTTCTATAGTACGTTGGATACTATAGCTATAGAACTTTTACTATGAGGATATAAAAAATCCATTAGTTATAGTATGAATTCGTTTTTTTGTCCGGAAAGTTATAGTTTATTAATTATATGTAATAAAAATGTAAAAAAAAAATTAATGACATATAATCTTTTTCGCCTTTTTTATAGCAAAGTAGTATTATCTAAATAAAGAACTAGATGGATAATCAATAGTAAATAAAGATTCGTTTTTATTGAATATATTATAATACTAGATAGATGTCTTTCACATCCAACTATAACAATGAGTAATCTCTTGATTTTTGAATGGCAGTTCCAAAAAAACGTACTTCTATGTCAAAAAAGCGGATTCGTAAAAATTCTTGGAAAAAGAAGGGATATTGGGCAGCGTTAAAAGCTTTTTCATTATCGAAATCTCTTTCGACCGGGAATTCCAAAAGTTTTTTTGTGCCGACAAATAACTAATCAAACATTGGAATAATCGGAATAAGAACTGAATCGAAACTGAATGACTTTTTTGTTCTATCCCTAGATCCTAGATAGTTCTTCCTTCTATCTAGGATCTAGGGATAGAACAAAAAAAAGTCTTATTCCCACAGAGGATAAACTATGCAGAAGCTTATTATTTGATTACGTTAAATTAAATATAACTGACATTCTAAAACCAGATAAATATACTCTATTAGTGAACACGTATTTAAATGACGTTGTATTTCTAAATTTGAATCGTTCCTAAATATGAATTGACTACTGCAATCTCGACGATTGAGTATGAATAGGTTATTATAATTTTGAGCAAGCCGCTATGGTGAAATCGGTAGACACGCTGCTCTTAGGAAGCAGTGCTAGAGCATCTCGGTTCGAGTCCGAGTGGCGGCATGGCATCTATCTTCTAAAACTTCTAAAAGAGATAGACTAAGTCCTATGTAAGTAATTCTAGAAATTTAACTCCCTGCATTCCGTAATTATAATTAAGGTACTCCCCCCTTAAAAATATATATATATAATATGATTTTTGCGACTTTCGAACATATATTAACTCATATATCCTTTTCTATTATTTCAATTTTAATTACACTATATTTTATAACCTTATTAGTGGATGGAGGACTAGATGATTCATCCGAAAAGGGCATGATAGCGAGCTTTTTCTGTATAACCGGATTATTAATCACGCGGTGGATTTATTCGCGACATTTTCCATTAAGTGATTTATATGAATCATTAATTTTTCTTTCGTGGAGTTTATCCAGTATTAATATGCTTCCGTATTTTAAAAAACATCAAAATAATTTAAGCGCAATAACCGCGCCAAGTGCTATTTTTACCCAAGGCTTTGCTACTTCGGGTCTTTTAACTGAAATGCATCAATCCGCAATATTAGTACCTGCTTTACAATCCCAATGGTTGATGATGCATGTAAGCATGATGGTATTGGGCTATGCAGCTCTTTTATGTGGATCATTATTATCAATAGCTCTTTTAGTCATTACATTTCGAAAAGACATAAGGATTCTTGATAAAAGCAACCATTTATTAAAATTAAATGAGTTAGTTTACTTTAATGAGACCAAATACACAAATAAAATAAACAATATTGTAAAAAATACTTCGTTTCTTTCTGATAGGAATTATTACAAGTATCGATTGATTCAACAATTGGATGATTGGAGTTATCGTGTTATTAGTCTAGGTTTTATCTTTTTAACCATAGGTATTCTTTCGGGAGCAGTATGGGCTAATGAGGCATGGGGATCATATTGGAATTGGGACCCAAAAGAAACTTGGGCATTTATTACGTGGACTATATTTGCAATTTATTTACATACGCGAACAAAGAAAAGTGAAAATTCGGCAATTGTGGCTTCTATGGGGTTTCTAATAATTTGGATATGCTATTTTGGGGTTAATCTATTAGGAATAGGGTTCCATAGTTATGGTTCATTTAACCTCTAATTGAATTGCAGAAAGGGCGTGACTAATACAGTTAGGTGTAGGACTATCTATATATAAGAAAACTTCGTGTAAGCTGACGAGAACCCTTTGAATCCAGAGTGTAGTGATTCAAAGGGTTCGGAATAATTCGGGTTACAATTCATTTTTTATTATCTTAAGTAAACTATTTATCAAAAAAATTAGATAGAATAGTTTCGACCTTGTCAACTGATAATGAAAGAACGAAATCTGGGTAAATACCAATTCCTATTACTGGTAAAAAGATAGAAAGAGAAACAAATAATTCGCGCGGCCCCGAATCAAAAAAATAAGAATTTGGAGCATTAACTAGCTTATATCCATAGAACATCTGGCGTAACATAGATAATGAATAAATAGGAGTTA